AAGTTTCGATCGACCCCGGTACTTGGAGCCCTATGGATGAAGACATGGTTCCTCTGGATCCCATTGGATTTTATTCGGCGGAGGACCGTTATAAAGACCGTCTTGCTTCTTATCAACGAAAAACAGGATTAACTGAGGCTGTTCAAACAGGCATAGGTCAACTAAATGGTGTTCCCGTAGCACTTGGAGTTATGGATTTTCAGTTTCAGGGGGGTAGTATGGGATCGGTAGTCGGGGAGAAAATAACCCGTTTGATTGAGTACGCCACCAATCGATTTCTACCTCTTATTATAGTGTGTGCTTCGGGGGGGGCACGCATGCAAGAAGGAAGTTTGAGCTTGATGCAAATGGCTAAAATATCGTCTGCCTTATATGATTATCAATCAAATAAAAAGTTATTTTATGTCTCAATCCTTACATCACCTACTACTGGTGGGGTAATAGCTAGTTTTGGTATGTTGGGAGATATCATTATTGCCGAACCCAACTCCTACATTGCATTTGCGGGTAAAAGAGTAATTGAACAAACATTGAGTAAAACAGTGCCCGAGGGTTCACAAGTGTCTGAATATTTATTCCAGAAGGGCTTATTTGATCTAATCGTACCACGTAATCTTTTAAAAAGCGTTCTGGGTGAGTTATTTAAACTGCACGCCTTCTTTCCCAATTCCATCAAGTAGGGTGCATTAAGTTCAATTATCTTATTTGTAGCAAACAAGCAGTTAACTTATTGGAATCAAAGTAAATAAGAATGGAGTTTTCTTTAGTGACCTAAGATCGAATTGCCTTGTCGAAAGAATCAAAAGTTGCGGATAACTCTTTTTTACCTGGATTCCTGATTACTAAATTAAGAAGTCTCTATCAATAACAATAAGATAAAAGCGTGAGTTCTTCCTTTCGGGAAATTGGGCAAACAAGACGAATTTCGTCTTACGTATATAATGAAATTCCAATCAAATAGAGAAAAGATAGATATATAATTTTCTATCTTTTTCTATCTCCCGAAAATCCCATTTTTACTAAGAATCCCGCTTGTGGCGCATTCTAACGAATTTTTCGAGAATTTCTAAAAAACCCTTTAATTAGAAGACAAGAACAAAACACAAAGAAATAAAGAAAACCAATCAAGATTGATTATCATACTCTTTCATGTAGAAAGATGAATAAGTCCGTTTATTTAGTTTTACATTTTGAATTAATTAATAATAACTATGAATTCATAATAATCACAATTCTGAATTATAATTAGTATAAATATAAAATATTAAAAAAATAATAACAGGTACAATATAGTAAACCGAGGTACCATTTTATGACAACTTTCAATCTTCCCCCTATTTTTGTGCCTTTAGTGGGCCTAGTATTTCCGGCAATTGCAATGGCTTCTTTATTTCTTCATTTTCAAAAAAATAAGATTGTTTAGATCTGAGAGGATGCAACCTCGGCCATTTTTTTTTTGAAACTGTAGCATAACACAGATGTTTAGTTCGTGAAATATAGTATAACGTGTGATTTCCACTGAACATAAAAGAAAAACCTGCAGAAAATGATCTATGGATAAATGAATCCTAGCTAGTTTCAGATAGATCAGGATTGTTGGATGCCTAAAATGTAAAGTTGGTAGATCCATATGCATATTGGGATCCTATGAAGGGGATGTTATTATTTTAGATCTAACTAATTTGATGAATAATTCCTAAAGCTTCACGTCAAACTAGTGCTAGTTCACATCAAACTAGTACTAGTTGATGAGAGTTCCTTTGGAAACAAAAAAGGAAAGGGTATTCTCTCAATTCCAATAAAATACAATCGGATCAAGTATGAGTTGGCGATCAGAACATATATGGATAGAACTTATAACGGGGTCTCGAAAACTAAGTAATTTTTGCTGGGCCCTTATCGTTTTTTTAGGTTCATTAGGATTCTTATTGGCTGCAACTTCCAGTTATCTTGGTAGAAATGTGATATCTTTTGTTCCGTCTCAGCCAATCATTTTTTTTCCACAAGCAATTGTGATGTCTTTCTACGGGATCGCGGGTCTATTTATTAGTTCATATTTGTGGTGCACAATTTCTTGGAATGTGGGGAGTGGGTATGATCGATTCGATAGAAAGGAGGGAATAGTGTGTATTTTTCGTTGGGGATTTCCTGGAAAGAATCGTCGCATATTCCTCCGATTCCTTATAAAGGATATTCAATCCGTTCGAATAGAAGTTAAAGAGGGTATTTATGCTCGTCGTGTCCTTTATATGGACATCAGAGGCCGGGGAGCTATTCCGTTGACCCGTACTGATGAGAATTTGACTCCACGAGAAATTGAACAAAAAGCAGCGCAATTGGCCTATTTCTTGCGCGTACCTATTGAAGTCTTTTGATTTTGAGAAAAAAAGGAACTAGGCTGAAGAACGAATGTTTTCTCAGTAGTTTCGTCAAAACGTTCAGTCGAGCCAAAGCCGATGCATATGCATACGGAACAACCATAAAAAAAACTCTTTTTTTTATGTATATCCAAATGCATTCCAAATCTATGCAACTCAACCGAAACAAATAAGAAATTTAACTACTAAATTCAATTCATCTCATATATCATTCGAAAGAAAGAAATTTCTCTTTTTTTAAGTTATTATTATTGTTGGAAGTGATACTTTAGATGCAGATATATCATATCTTGTAAATTTTTTCCTTTTTGTCAATCGATCGCTTTTTATCCTTTCATTTGTGTTCTTTACTAACCAACAATAGGTTATCTTAATAATGATAACTGGCCCATTTCTGTCTTGTTTGTTTTGCCGCTCATTTTTTTGATCATCACATTATACTTTCTATCTTTCTCTCGATTATTCTATTCTTGACTAGGGCGGATCGTTGGAATCTTTTTGAAATATTGGATATTTTGATAGAAAAGGAGTTCCCTTGCCTCAAAATATCTGTAAACAATATTTTTTATTATTTCTTCGTTCGAAGTGGAGTCTTAGTTTATTTCTGTATTCTTTCTAGATTCAAACAAGATCACAAACAAAATAGATTCATAGGTTTGATACCTTATCTAGAACTTCTATTTGAAAGAAATATTCGATCATATAGAGTCGTGGGTTGTTTAAAAATTCACAGGTGAAAAATGGCAAAAAAGAAAGCATTCACTCCTCTTTTGTATCTTGCATCTATAGTATTTTTGCCCTGGTGGATTTCTCTCTCATTTACTAAAAGTATGGAATCTTGGGTTACTAATTGGTCGAATACTGGTCAATCCGAAATTTTTTTGAATGATCTTCAGGAAAAAAGTATTCTAGAAAAGTTCATAGAATTAGAGGAAATCCTCTTCTTGGACCAAATGATCAAGGAATACTCGGAGACACATCCACAAAAGCTTCGTATAGGAATCCACAAAGAAACGATCCAATTAATCAAGATACACAATGAGGGTCGTATCCATACGATTTTGCACTTCTCGACAAATATAATCTCTTTTGTTATTCTAAGCGGTTATTCTCTTTTAGGTAGTGAAGAACTTGCGATTCTTAACTCGTGGGCTCAGGAATTCCTATATAACTTAAGTGATACGGTAAAAGCTTTTTCGATTCTTTTATTAACCGATTTATGTATCGGATTTCATTCACCTCACGGTTGGGAACTAATGATTGGTTCTGTCTACAAAGATTTTGGATTTGTTCATAATGATCAAATTATATCTGGTCTTGTTTCCACTTTTCCAGTTATTCTGGATACTATTTTTAAATATTGGATTTTCCGTTATTTAAATCGTATATCTCCGTCACTTGTAGTTATTTATCATTCGATGAACGATTGATAAACGATCCACCGATATTCATTTAATGAATTAGAATGGTTCTTACTTTGTAGTTATACATAAGCATTAAAAACGTTCGGGGGATTTCATCCTATAGTATTCCAGTAAATAGGCAGAATCGTGGATAGGGAACTATACTAGTGACCTACCCAATTTATTGTATAAATTTTTCGGATCAATGATTAGACCATGCAAACTAGAAATACTTTTTCTTGGATAAAGGAACAGATTACTCGATCTATTTCCGTATCGCTCATTATATATATCATAACTCGGACATCCACTTCAAGTGCATATCCCATTTTTGCGCAGCAGAGTTATGAAAATCCACGAGAAGCGACTGGGCGTATTGTATGTGCCAATTGTCATTTAGCTAATAAGCCCGTGGATATTGAGGTTCCACAAGCGGTCCTTCCTAATACTGTATTTGAAGCAGTTGTTCGAATTCCGTATGATAAGCAAGTGAAACAAGTTCTTGCTAATGGTAAAAAGGGGGGTTTGAACGTGGGGGCTGTTCTTATTTTACCGGAGGGGTTTGAATTAGCTCCTTCCGATCGTGTTTCTCCCGAGCTGAAAGAAAAGATAGGCAATTTGTCTTTTCAGAGCTATCGTCCTAATAAAAAGAATATTCTTGTGATAGGACCTGTCCCCGGTCAGAAATATAGTGAAATCACCTTTCCTATTCTTTCCCCCGATCCCGCAACTAAGAAAGATGTTCACTTCTTAAAATATCCTATATACGTAGGTGGGAATCGAGGAAGGGGTCAGATTTATCCCGACGGAAACAAAAGTAACAATACAGTTTCGAATGCTACAGGAGCGGGTATAATAAGTAAAATCTTACGAAAAGAAAAGGGGGGATATGAAATAACCATAACAGACCCATCCGATGGACGTCAAGTAGTTGATATTATCCCTCCAGGACCAGAACTTCTTGTTTCAGAGGGCGAATCCATCAAATTTGATCAACCATTAACGAGTAATCCCAATGTGGGTGGATTTGGTCAGGGAGATGCAGAAATAGTACTTCAAGATCCATTACGTGTCCAAGGCCTTTTGTTCTTCTTTGCATCTGTTATTTTAGCACAAATCTTTTTGGTTCTTAAAAAGAAACAGTTCGAAAAGGTTCAATTGGCCGAAATGAATTTTTAGACTCACGAATTTATCGATATCAGGCTCGTAAAAAGAATAA